TAATCTTTCGAGTCCTTGTTGCGAAGCCGATAAATTATACGCCCTCTGGTTGAATCATAACGACTTACTTCAACTTGGACTCTATCGCCTGGAAGTATCCGTATAAAACTACGTCGGATCTTTCCTGAAATATAACCTATAATCAGATCTCCATTATCTAAATGAACTCGGAACATACCATTGGGAAGTGATTCCGTAATTAAACCCTCATGAATATCTTTTGGTTCTTTTTGAATCATTTTCTCCTCCTTGGGGTATTAACAAATAGGGGAGGGGCGATATTATTTAATAAATAGGGGAGGGGCGATATTTGACAACCCGCCCCCCTTTTTTTTTCATAAATAGGAAGTCTCAAATCCAATTCGGATATTACAAGGATTACCATATATAACACAAAATTTCTCCGCCGATTCTTTCTAGTCGAGCCTCTCGGTCTGTCATTATACCTCGAGAAGTAGAAAGAATTACAACCCCCATCCCGCCTAAAATTCTAGGAATTCGTTGATAGTTAGAATAGATTCGTAGACCGGGTCGACTGATCCGTTTTAAATTTAAAACGTTTCTCTTTCTATAAGGCTTTTTCCTATTCCTCCTATGTCGTAGGGTTAAAACCAAAAAAGATTTGTTGTTTTCTCGATGTTTTCTCGCATTTTCGATAAAACCTTCTCGTAAAAGTATTTTAATAATATTTTCAGTGATATTGGTAGATGCTATTCGAACCACTCTTTTTCTATCCATATCAGCATTTCTTATAGAGGTTATTATGTCAGCAATAGTATCCCTACCCATGATGAATTAATTTTTTTTTCCTCAAAATTTGGATATAATCAACATGTTTTTCTTGTTTTTTTTTTTTTGATAAATATGAATGATTAAAGGTATATGCGTGAGACACAATCTACTAATGAATCTGAATCTATTTCTGAATCTATTTCTTTCAAATACCCTACTATAACCATATCATGGTCTCGTTTTATAATACCTCGGGAGCTAATGAAACTATTTTAGTAAAATTTAACTGTCTCAACTCCCCGGCAATCGCACCAAAAACCCGAGTTCCTTTTGGATTTCCTTCTTGATCAATGAGGACTGCAGCATTGTCATCATATCGTATTATCATACCGCTGTCACGTTTGAGTTCTTTACAAGTACGTACAATTACAGCTCTGACCACTTCTGATCTTTCTAGGGGCATCTTTGGCACTGCTTCTTTAATCACAGCAACAATAACGTCACCGATATGAGCATATCGGCGATTGCTAGCTCCTATGATTCGAATACACATCAATTCTCGAGCCCCGCTGTTATCCGCTACATTCAAATAGGTCTGAGGTTGAATCATATCATTTTTTTTTGAATCTGTTCTTTCAAGGCAAAAGGCGAAGAAAAAAAAAAGAAATATTGTTTGTCCAAAAAAAGAAACCTGCACTTGCTATTTTTTTTTGAATCCCCAAGACAGCTATTCACCTATTTCCTTTCAGTCTATTTTTCATTTTTATCCCGAAATAATGAATTGAGCCCGTATAGGCATTTTGGACGCTGCTATTGAAATAGCCTTTCTGGCTATATTTTCTGTTACTCCACCCATTTCATAAAGTATGCGGCCCGGTTTAACAACAGCTACCCAATATTCGGGGGATCCTTTCCCCGAACCCATACGTGTTTCTGCGGATCTTACTGTAACCGGTTTGTCTGGAAATATACGTACCCATATTTTTCCACCACGACGTGCATTTCGTGTCATTGCTCGTCGACCTGCTTCTATTTGTCTCGATGTGATCCAAGTGGGTTCAAGTGCCTGAAGAGCATATTTACCGAAACAAATGTGATTACCTCGATAAGATATTCCCTTCATTCTTCCTCTATGTTGTTTACGGAATCTAGTTCTTTTAGGGTTATAGTTGATGGTTGGTTCTGAATTCCATCTCTACTACAGAACCGGACGTGAGAGTTTCTTCTCATCCAGCTCCTCGCGAATAGAATAGAAAGGATTCACAAATCTTTCATTTCAATTAAGATATACCTTGAATTTAAGATATACATGTATTTAATGAGTAATACGGCGAATCATGTATTTTACCTAATCTAGATCAAATCTATTAGTCATTTGTATATCTTGTTTGGATAGATAACTAAACATATTAATAATTATTTCTAAATTTTTTTATTTATAGATAATATTGTATTACTTTTTATATTAGAATGTTATAATGACTCTTTACTTTGTTTTGCCCCTTATCCTATTTGATTGACCCAAATTTTGCAAATCAACAAAATCCAGTTTTCGCGGGCGAATATTGACTCTTTCAATCGCTATTTCATTTGTAGGGTTAGCTTATGACTTTTCCGAATAGATGAATCGGTCTCTGGTTCGTTTCGCCATCCCGATCAATGAATCATTCGAATTCGTTTTCAATAGAATCTTTTGGATTCACAGGTTCCATCGTTCCCATCGCTTCTTTCTTAATGGTTAGGTCTTAATTCTACAATGGAGCTCATAATAAAATTTGTTCTTGAGTCAACCCTCTCAGTCTTTATTGGCCCGAAGCTCTTGATTTTTTTTCGATAAGCCGATTCATTTCATTATAGATGAATCAGTATTGATGCTTTATTACATTGCCTTTTATGAGATGACTCATAGACCTTACATATTATTTATATTGGAATTATATATCATTGATAGTCTTTTTATTTCTTTCTCTCACCCTTCCCTTTATCCACACCCTTCTTCTCTATTTCGCTTTACGACTTAGAATCAAATTGATTTTTCTTTTGTTTATGCAAAAAAATGAATCAGTTGCTACAATCATATGACCAATATATCATATCTTGACTGGCTCTTTGGATCCAGATAATGTGAAGTGATGAGTTGGTTATTAGTTCTATAGTTATTAGTTTAGACTAAAGTAAGGGGTTGGTCTTTTTTTCACCCTAATCCTAAAAAACCCAACGAGTCACACACTAAGCATAGCAATTATATCAAATCATCAATTGAATTTTTATTCAACCCTATAGAATTAAGAAGAATTAAGAATGAGAATTGTTCGTTTTGGTTTTGATTGAACAGAAAAAGAAGGAAGGAACTTATTTTGTTCCAGCGATGGATAGAAGAGAAAGGTAGGGAAAGGTTTATTATTCCCCGTCTATAAATATCCAAATTTTGATGCCTAATACCCCATGGATAGTTCGAACTGTATAGGAGCAATAATCAATTTTAGCTCGAATGGTTTGTAGAGGAACCCTACCTTCTCTGATCCATACGACACGTGCAATTTCTTTTCCATTGATACGCCCTGCTATTTGTACTTGAATTCCTTTTGTACCTTCTTTTTCAGTTAATTCAATAACCTTTTTCATTGCTTTGCGAACTGAAACTCTATTCTTTAATTGGTTGGCTATAAATTCTGCCAGAATATTAGGGTTTCCATAAGGTTTTTCAATTTCTGTGATAGCAATATTAAGTTTTCGGTTCACCCAATGAAATTCTTTTTGTAAATTCATCTGTAATTCTTCTTGTAAATTCCTCTTTAATTTTTCGATTTCTCGCGTCTGACTTTTTATTAATAACTTTGAGAATCCCATATAGATTATGACCTGTATCAGATCGATACTTTTTTGAATCTCTATACGTCCAATTCCCTCGACGCCGGAAGCTATTCTCATATTTTTTTGTATATAATTTTTGATAGAATTTCTTATTTTTTGATCTTCTTGTAGACCTTCAGAATAATTTTTTGGTTGCGCAAACCAAAGGGAATGATGACTTTGAGTTGTACCAAGTCTGAAACCAAGTGGATTTATTTTTTGTCCCATACTCCCCCATTACTATACATATCATGATACATCACATCTGTATACTTATTTTTCCATTTAGGTTTTTTTGACCATTCAAGAAAGTTTTTCCTTACATATTCAGGTAAGGACGTATCTTTCACTATAATAGTTATATGGCAGGTAGGTCTTTTTATCGGATAACTACGTCCTCGAGCTCGAGGTTTTAATTTCTTCACGGGAGTACCCTCGTTGACTTCAGCTTTACTAATGATTAAATTTGCTTCATTGGAACCCAGAATGTAACTAGCATTTGCTGCTGCAGAATAAACCAATTTAAAAATTGGATAACATGCTCGATAAGGCATGAGTTCTAGTATCATAAGTGTTTCTTCGTAGGAACGTCCACGAATTTGATCAATTACTCTTCGCGCTTTGTGAGCAGACATAGCTATATGTTGACCTAAAGCATATACGTCTGTTTGTTTCTTCTCGAACATAAAGTTTGCCTCCTACTAATGAATGATAAGCATGTAGATAGATATATCTAATCTATTTTTATTAATCTAAATTTTTATTAACATTTCTTAACGACGCGATCTATTATCGCTTTTCGCGTGTCCTCGGAAATTTAAAGTAGGTGCAAACTCTCCCAATTTGTGGCCTACCATACGATCTGTGATATAAATAGGCAGATGCTCCTTTCCATTATGGATAGCAATAGTATGACCGACCATTGTGGGTATAATGGTAGATGCCCGGGACCAAGTTATTATTATTTCTTTTTCTTCTTTTGTGTTAAGCTTATCCATTTTTCTTAGTAAATGATTTGCTACAAAAGGATTTTTTTTGAATGAATGTGTCACAACTTACTCCTATATTTTTTTCTTTTGTAAAGACGAAGAAAGAAATAGAATTTTCTCTCCTATTTACTACGGCGACGAAGAATCAAATTATCACTATATTTATTCCGTTTTCGACTTCTTTTTCCAAGTGCAGGATAACCCCAAGGGGTTGTGGGTTTTTTTCTACCAATTGGGGCCCTCCCTTCACCACCCCCGTGGGGATGGTCTACAGGGTTCATAACTACTCCCCTTACTACAGGACGCTTACCTAGCCAACGCTTAGATCCGGCTCTACCCAAACTTTTCTGGTTCACCCTAACATTCCCCACTTGTCCAACTGTTGCTGAGCAGTTTTTGGATATCAAACGGACCTCCCCAGAAGGT